TGATAATAGCCAAAAATATTGGACGTATGTTATTATTTCAACTTCCAGAATGGTTTGAGGATTTACAGGAATGGAATAGAGAAATGCATGTTAAATGTACCTATAATGGTGTTCAATTATCAGAAACAGAATTTCCGCAAAATTGGGTAACAGACGGTATTCAGATTAAAATTCTATTTCCTTTACATCTGAAACCTTGGCAGAGATCTAACTCTCCTAGAGATCTAATGAAAAAAAAAAAGCAAAAATCTGATTTTTGTTTTTTGACAGTTTGGGGAATGGAAGCTGAACTTCCTTTTGGTTCTCCTAGAAAGCTCCCCTCATTTTTTGAACCCATTATTAAGGAGCTCAATAAAAAAATTGAAAAATTTAAAAAGAAATATTTTCTAGCTCTAAAGATTTTAAAAAGAAAAACAAAATTACTTCTAAAAGTTTTAAAAGAAATAAAAAAATGGATTATGAAAAATGTTATATTTATAAAAAAACGAATAAAAGAACTTAATACAATTCTATTATTTAGGTTTAGATTAAGAGAAGTATATGAATCGAATAAAACTAAAAAAGAAAAAGATTTTCTGATCAGAAATCAAATAATTGATGAATCGTTTAGTCAGATTCAATCTCCGGCTTGGTTAAAATCTTCACTGACAAAAAAAAAAATGAAAGATCTGACTAATAGAATCAATATAATTCGAAATCAAATAGAAAGAATTACAAAAGAGAAAAAAAAAAAAACTCCATCAATAAATATTAGTCTTAACAAAAGAAGTTATAATCCTAAAAAATTAGAGTCACCAAAAAAAATTTGGCAAATATTAAAAAGAAGAAATGCTCGATTAACCTATAAATTCCATTTTTTTATAAAATTTTTCATTGAAAAAATATACATAGATATTTGTTTATCTATCATTAATATTCCCCTAATCAATACACAACTTTTTCTTGAATCAACAAAAAAAATTATTGATCAATACATTTATGAACCAAATCAAGAAAAAACTAATAAAAAAAATCCAAATACAAGTTGTTTTATTTCGACTATAAAAAAGTCACTTGATATTGTTAGTAAAAAAAATTCACATATTTTTAGTGATTTATCCTGCTTGTCACAAGCATATGTATTTTATAGGTTATCTCAAGCCCAAGTTAGAAGAAGTTTGTATAAATTACAATCTGTTCTTCAATATCAGGGAACATCTTTATTTCTTAAGACTGAAATAAAGGATTCTTTTGGAACACAAGGAATATTTCAGACCGAATTAGGGCATAAAAAACCTCATCATTCGAATGACTGGAAAAAATGGTTAAGAGGACATTATCAATATGATTTATCTCAGATTAGATGGTCTAGATTAATACCACAAAGATGGCGGAATAAAATTAGAATTAATAAACGTTGTATGACTATGACTAAAAAAAAAAAAATTTATAAATGGGAGTCATATGAGAAAGACCAATTAAAATTTTACAGAAAAGAAAATATTTCTGAAGTACATTCATTATTGAATGAAAAAGAAAAATTTCCAAAATACAATAGATATGACCTTTTATCATATAAATCCCTTAATTTTGAAAAAAAAAAGGCCTCTTCTATTTATAGGTATGGATTACGATTGGAAATAAATAAGAACCAAGAGCTTTTTTACAATTCTACCATACATAAAGACAACTTTTTTAATATCCTGGAGAGTACTCTTATCAATATCACTAGTTATCTAGGAAAAGGCAGTTTTTTATATATCGAAAAAAATGCAGATAGAAAATATTTTGATTGGAAAATCTTAAAATTTTATCTTAAAAAAAAAGCTGATCTTGAAACCTGGATACAAATCGATACCAAGATTAACCAAAGTACTAATAATTACCAAATAGTTGATAAATTTGATAAAAAAGATCTTTTTTATCTTACGATTCATCAAGATAAAAAAAAAAATATCAAAAGGGTATTTTTTGATTGGATGGGAATGAATGAAGAAATACTAAACCGTCCAATACCAAATTTGGAACTTTGGTTATTCCCAGAATTTTTACAACTATATAATGTATATAAAATAAAACCGTGGATTATACGAAGCAAATTTCTTTTTTTAAATTCGAATAAAAATGAAAATTTTGGGGCAAGTACGAATAAAAACACCAATGAAAAACAAAAAAGGAATTTTTTGATTCGATGGTATAAAAAAATAAAGAATAAAAATAAAGAAGAACCCGTAGGACAAGGCAATCTTGGACTATCAAACCAACAAAAGGGTATTGAAGAAAATGATGCGGAATCAAACAGTAAAAAGCCTAAAAAGAAAAAACAATACAAAAGTAAAACGGAAGCAGAAATGGATCTCTTCCTGAAACGTTATTTGCTTTTTCAATTGAGATGGGACGATTCTTTGAATCAAAGAATAATCAATAATATCAAGGTATATTGTCTCCTGCTTAGACTGAATAATCCAAGAAAAATTACTATATCCTCGATTCAACGGGGAGAACTCTGTTTGGATATAATATTGATTGAACACAATTTAACTTTTCCAGAATTGATGAAAAAGGGACTTTTTATTATCGAACCCACTCGTCTGTCTGTAAAAAATGATGGACAATTTATTATGTATCAAACCATAGGTATTTCCTTGGTTCATAAAAGTAAATACAAAACAAGTAATCAAAGATACCACGAACAAGGATATATTGATAAGACTCATTTTAATGAGTCCATTTCAGAATATCAAAAAAGAAATAGAGATAAAAATGATTTTTATTTGCTTGTTCCTGAAAATATTTTATCATCTAGACGTCGTAGAGAGTTGAGAATTCTCATTTGTTTCAATTCAAAAAGTGGTAAGGGTGCGGATAGAAATCCAGTATGTTATAACAAGAACTGGACAAAAAATATTAGAGATAAAAATGAATTAATTCAATTCAAGTTTTTTCTTTGGCCTAATTATCGATTAGAAGATTTAGCTTGTATTAATCGTTATTGGTTTAATACCAATAACGGTAGTCGTTTTAATATGTTAAGGATACATATGTATCCGCGGTTAAAAACTTACATTTTTCTTTTACCATAGAAGATATATCAAAGCAAACAGTGCCCCCGTGTTATATTCCAATGATAATAATTAATAATGTATCAATTAGATTTAGTGAATTAACAAAATCTTTAATCTAGTAAATCGGAGGTGAGGTTAAATTTGTTCACTTTTTTGAATTCAAAAATATATGCGTCATACTTCTAAATAAAAAATAAAAATAATTGATAAAATTTGGAATCCATAAATATAAATAAAGAAATTTAGATTATTGTATATATCTATATCGCATTAAAATAAAATGACTAGCATTATTATTACTGATCATTAAAATATATATCTCTAATCTAAAAAGGGGCGGATAAATTTATGGTAAAAAATTCATTCATTTCAATTATTTCTCAAGAAGAAAACAAAGGGTCAGTTGAATTTCAAGTATTCAGTTTTACCAATAAGATACGAAAACTTACTTCTCATTTAGAATTACACAAAAAGGACTATTTATCTCAGAGGGGGTTGCGGAAAATTTTGGGAAAACGTCAACGACTACTGGCTTATTTGTCAAAAAAAAATAAAGTACGTTATAAAGAATTAATTGATCAGTTGGATATTCGAGAAAGAAAAACTCGTTAATTTGCGGAATCTTGGTATTTTTTTCATTCATTTCAATTTTGATAAACTTCCTTTCACTTTCAGCAATTCATGGAAGAATGAATCGATAAAAAACTTATGACTGCGCCAGTTACAAGAAAAGACCTCATGATAGTAAATATGGGTCCTCAGCACCCATCAATGCATGGTGTTCTTCGACTCATCGTTACTCTAGATGGTGAAGATGTTATTGACTGTGAACCAATATTGGGTTATTTACATAGAGGGATGGAGAAAATTGCGGAAAACCGAACAATTATACAATATTTGCCTTATGTAACACGTTGGGATTATTTAGCTACTATGTTCACAGAAGCAATAACTGTGAATGGACCCGAACAGTTAGGAAATATTCAAGTACCTAAAAGAGCTAGCTATATCAGAGTCATTATGTTGGAGTTGAGTCGTATAGCTTCTCATTTGTTATGGCTAGGCCCTTTTATGGCAGATATTGGGGCACAGACCCCCTTCTTCTATATTTTTCGGGAAAGAGAATTAATATATGACCTATTCGAAGCTGCTACTGGTATGCGAATGATGCATAATTATTTTCGTATTGGAGGAGTAACTGCTGATCTACCTTATGGCTGGATAGATAAATGTTTGGATTTTTGCGATTACTTTTTAACAAGGGTTACTGAATATCAAAAGCTTATTACACGGAATCCTATATTTTTAGAACGTGTTGAAGGCGTAGGCATTATTGGTGGAGAAGAAGCAATAAATTGGGGTTTATCAGGACCAATACTACGAGCTTCCGGAATACAATGGGATCTTCGTAAAGTTGATCGCTATGAGTGTTACGACGAATTAGATTGGAAGGTTCAATGGCAAAAAGAGGGGGATTCATTAGCTCGTTATTTAGTACGAATCGGTGAAATGACAGAATCGATAAAAATTATTCAGCAGGCTCTGGAAGGAATCCCAGGGGGTCCCTATGAAAATTTAGAAACCCGGCGTTTTGTTAGAGTAAAAGATCCCGAATGGAATGATTTTGAATATCGATTTATTGGTAAAAAACCTTCTCCGACTTTTGAATTATCGAAACAAGAACTTTATGTGAGAGTCGAAGCCCCAAAAGGAGAATTGGGAATTTTTTTGATAGGAGATCAGACTGTTTTTCCTTGGAGATGGAAAATCCGACCGCCGGGTTTTATCAATTTGCAAATTCTTCCTCATTTAGTTAAAAGAATGAAATTGGCTGATATTATGACAATACTAGGTAGCATAGATATCATTATGGGAGAAGTTGATCGTTGAAATGATAATTGATACAACAGAAATAAAAGCTATCAATTCCTTTTCCAGATTGGAATCCTTAAAAGAACACTACGGAATCATATGGATCCTTGTCTCTATTTTAGCTCTTGTATTAGGAATTATAATTGGCGTACTAGTAATTGTTTGGTTAGAAAGAGAAATTTCTGCGGGGATACAACAACGTATTGGTCCTGAGTATGCCGGACCCTTGGGAATCCTTCAAGCCCTAGCAGATGGTACAAAACTACTTTTCAAAGAGAATATTCTTACATCTAGAGGAGATGCTGGTTTGTTTAGTATTGGACCATCTATAGCAGTCATATCCATTTTACTCAGTTTTTCAGTAATTCCTTTTAGCTATAACCTTGTTCTAACCGATCTTAGTATTGGTGTTTTTTTATGGATTGCTATTTCAAGTATTGCTCCCCTTGGACTTCTTATGTCAGGATATGGATCAAACAATAAATATTCCTTTTTAGGTGGTTTACGGGCTGCTGCCCAATCAATTAGTTATGAAATACCATTAACTCTATGTGTATTATCAATATCTCTACGTGTGATTCGGTGAGCCGTAAAAAATCCCCAAATTTCTTTACTTTCTCGGAAGAAAGTTTAATAAATTAAATTTTTCATTTTTTGATTCATCATTTGAATTGATAAATTAAACCAGATAGTTATATGAGTGAAAGAAAACGGCATGTAAATTTGCAGTAAAGTAAAAAAAATAAGGGTTTGAATCTCATTTCCTATGTACAAGAATTAAGTAAAATGTAGTAGAGACGGTTTACCCCAAGAATGGTTGATTAGTCATCATGACTTGAAGCGGGTTCAAAAGATCAACCATATGGAGTTTTTAATATCTATTACTATAAATGTATTACCATAATGCAAGGTTGAGCAAAAACGGGTGGATGGTTAGGAAGACCAAGATACACAAAGGATTCGTAATGGAGTTTATAGGAGTTATCCAGGAGGATATTTCTGTACAGAAAGGGAATTTGAGTTGGGACTTTAAATTAGTAGAAATGATAAAGAAGTACTCCCCACGATTCCGATCCAGAGTATGTTCCTATCCACTGATTAAATAAATAACTATCATATCAAGAACGAAGTAATCTTTTACTTTGGTTAAAGTCCCCTTTTCTGAGAAAGAAGAATAGGAACGAAATAAAAGAGAAAGAAAAGAATGGAATTGAAAAAAAAAAGAAATCTTTTTTTCCTGGATACATATTTGTATTTAAATAAAAAGATAGATTATAGATTGTTGTCATGATTTATGAACACTAATATCAATATCGTGTCTAATTCTTTTTTTTTTTCGTAATCAAAAAATAGGTTGAAATATCAATATCATATCTATGTGATATTTTTACAACAAAGTTTTTTATTCAAGGATTTATTAATCAACAAAGAAAAATAAAAATTCTTTAAAGGATAAGATAAATTCAGAAGCACTATTTTATTTATTAAAATATAGCAGACAGAATTCCATTGGTTTAATTCGGAACCTTAGGTAGGGTGTCTATCCTATCTATCAAATATCAAGATTCCAAAATAGTGAAGGTTCTTTAGATTTATTTGTGACCTCTGAGGAGCCGTATGAGGTGAAAATCTCATGTACGGTTCTGAAATAGCGATGGAGCAGTGATGTTATCATCGACTATAATTATCTAACAGTTTAAGTACAGTTGATATAGTTGAAGCGCAATCAAAGTATGGTTTTTGGGGGTGGAATTTGTGGCGTCAACCCATAGGGTTTATCATTTTTCTAATTTCTTCTCTAGCCGAGTGTGAAAGATTACCCTTTGATTTACCAGAAGCAGAAGAAGAGTTAGTAGCAGGCTATCAAACCGAATATTCCGGTATCAAATTTGGTTTATTTTACGTTGCTTCGTATCTTAATTTATTAGTTTCTTCATTATTTGTAACAGTTCTTTACTTGGGGGGTTGGGATTTTTCTATTCCGTATATATTCGTCCCTGGATTTATTTATATAAATAAAGCCGGTAAAGTCTTTGGAACAATAATAGGTATCTTTATTACATTAGCTAAAACTTATTTATTCTTGTTCATTCCTATTGCAACAAGATGGACTTTACCGAGACTTAGAATGGACCAACTTTTAAATCTTGGATGGAAATTTCTTTTACCTATTTCTCTAGGTAATCTATTATTAACAACTTCGTCCCAACTTCTTTCACTCTAAAGAACTACAATAATATTCACAACTTCTCTCAAACAAGAGAAAGAAAAAAATAAACCTTTTTCTAAATTAAATATTCACTATATGTTCCCTATGGTAACTGAGTTCAAAAATTATGGTCAACAAATAATACGAGCAGCCCGGTACATCGGTCAAGGTTTCATGATTACCTTGTCCCACGCGAATCGTTTACCAGTAACGATTCAATATCCCTATGAAAAATTGATCACCTCGGAACGTTTCCGAGGCCGAATCCACTTTGAATTTGATAAATGTATTGCTTGTGAAGTATGTGTTCGTGTATGTCCTATAGATCTACCTGTTGTTGATTGGAAATTGGAAACTTATATTCGAAAGAAACGC